TTAAAAATAAGCTAAATAAAGCTTTTGGGCTCATACCTCAAATATAAAGAAATCCTTTTTTTTAAAATAAAGTGCCTGATAAAAGGATTATTCTGATAGAATAAATTATGTAATTTTTTACCTTTATTATATTTTATAGAATTAAACTATATCTAATAATTTCAAAAATTATTGTGCATCTTACACTAAAATATATTTAAATGACAAATTCATTTTAAAGAAATTATTTCTTATTTTAAATTTTATTTTTTTTTAACTCTAATAAAATGTTTTTTCTTTTTACTTTATTTTTTAGCACCTTAATTTCAATTTCCTCTAATTCTTGATTAGGATGTTGAATCGGATTAGAAATTAATTTATTAAGATTTATCCCCCTTATTACTAACCCCAATAACTTATTAAATTCTGAAGCCTCTTTAAAATATTTTTTAACCCAAACTATTGCATCAATTAATCTTTTATTTGCTATTATTTTAAGTTTATTTTTAATAAAAAATTTTTTTATAAATAATTTCATTTCAACCTTAATTAATTCCTCTCTATTAATAAAAATAGGATCTGCCCCCTTTCATTTTTGATTCCCTAATATTATAGAAGGTCTTTCTTGATTTAATTGTTTTATTTTAATAACTTGACAAAAAATTACCCCTATAATTTTATTGTCATATTATTTTAATATAAATTTTTTAATATTTATTTTAATTTTAAATAGTTTAATTGGAGCTATTGGAGGATTTAATCAAACTTCTTTACGAAAATTAATAGCATTTTCATCAATTAATAATTTAGGTTGAATATTATCTGCCTTATTAATCAGAGAAAATTTGTGAATAACTTATTTTTGTCTTTATTCATTTTTAATTAGTATTATATGTTTTTTATTTTACTCACTAAATATTTTTTATATAAATCAATTATTTAATTTTAATATTAATTTTTCAATTAAATTTTCAATTATAATTAATTTTCTTTCCTTAGGAGGATTACCCCCATTCTTAGGATTTTTCCCTAAATGATTAATTATTAATTATTTAATTTTAAATAAATTATATATTATTTCTTTTTTTTTTATTTTTATAAGATTAATTATATTAATTTTTTATATTCGTATTATTTATTCCTCTTTTATATTTTTCTCATTTAAATTTAAATGATATAAAATTTTTATTAAAAATAATTATTTAATTATAATTAATTTTTTCAGTTTTATTTCACTATTAGGAATAATTCTTAGAACTTTATTTTTCCTTTAAGGTTTTAAGTTAATTTAAACTAATAATCTTCAAAATTATTTATAAAGAAATCTCTTTAAGCCTTAGTATTAATATACCCCATAAAATTTGCAATTTTATATCAAATTATGACTATAAGGCTTAGTAAAAGAGAATTTCTCGTAAATAAATTTACAATTTATCGCTTTTAACCTCAGCCATTTTACTAAATGCGAAAATGACTTTTTTCTACTAATCATAAAGATATTGGAACTTTATACTTTATTTTTGGAATTTGAGCTGGAATAGTAGGTACTTCATTAAGCCTTATTATTCGGACAGAATTAGGTAATCCAGGATTTTTAATTGGAGATGATCAAATTTATAATACTATTGTTACAGCCCATGCTTTTATTATAATTTTTTTTATAGTTATACCTATTATAATTGGAGGATTTGGAAACTGATTGATCCCCCTTATATTAGGAGCCCCTGATATAGCTTTCCCCCGAATAAATAATATAAGATTTTGACTACTTCCCCCCTCATTAACCCTTTTAATTTCAAGAAGTATCGTAGAAAACGGAGCTGGAACAGGATGAACGGTTTATCCCCCCCTATCATCTAATATTGCTCATGGAGGATCTTCTGTAGATTTAGCAATTTTTTCCCTCCATTTAGCTGGAATTTCTTCAATTTTAGGAGCAATTAATTTTATTACAACAATTATTAATATACGAATTAATAATATATCTTATGATCAAATACCCCTATTTGTATGAGCTGTTGGAATTACTGCCTTATTGCTTTTATTATCATTACCTGTTTTAGCTGGAGCTATTACAATACTTTTAACTGATCGTAATTTAAATACTTCATTTTTTGATCCTGCAGGAGGGGGAGATCCCATTCTTTATCAACATTTATTCTGATTTTTTGGCCATCCAGAAGTATATATTTTAATTTTACCGGGATTTGGTATAATTTCTCATATTATTTCTCAAGAAAGAGGTAAAAAAGAAACTTTTGGTTGTTTAGGAATAATTTATGCCATATTAGCAATTGGATTATTAGGGTTTATTGTTTGAGCTCATCATATATTCACAGTAGGAATAGATATTGATACCCGAGCTTATTTTACATCAGCTACAATAATTATTGCTGTACCAACAGGTATTAAAATTTTTAGTTGATTAGCAACCCTTCATGGAACTCAAATTAATTATAGACCTTCTATACTTTGAGGATTAGGATTTATTTTCTTATTTACTGTAGGAGGATTAACTGGAGTAATTTTAGCTAACTCTTCTATTGATATTGCTCTCCATGATACTTATTATGTTGTAGCTCACTTTCATTATGTTTTATCTATAGGAGCTGTATTTGCCATTCTAGGAGGATTTGTTCACTGATATCCCCTTTTTACAGGATTAGTTTTAAACCCATATTTACTAAAAATCCAATTTATTTCAATATTTATTGGAGTTAATTTAACTTTTTTTCCCCAACATTTTTTAGGATTAGCTGGAATACCTCGACGGTACTCAGATTACCCAGATAATTACTTATCTTGAAATATTATTTCTTCATTAGGATCTTATATTTCCCTTTTTTCAATAATAATAATTATTATTATTATTTGAGAATCAATAATTTATCAACGTATTATTCTATTTTCATTAAATATACCTTCCTCAATTGAGTGATATCAAAATTTACCTCCAGCAGAACATTCTTATAATGAATTACCTATTTTAAGTAATTTCTAATATGGCAGATTATATGTAATGGATTTAAACCCCATTTATAAAGGTTTATCCTTTTTTTAGAAATGGCAACATGATCTAATTTTAATTTTCAAAATAGAGCTTCTCCCCTTATAGAACAAATTATTTTTTTCCATGATCATACCCTAATTATTTTAATTATTACTACTATTTTAGTTTCATATTTAATATTAAGTTTATTTTTTAATAAATATATTAACCGATATTTAATAGAAAGACAATTAATTGAATTAATTTGAACTATTCTTCCCGCTATTACCTTAATTTTCATTGCCCTTCCTTCATTACGTTTATTATACCTTCTTGATGAATTAAATAACCCTTTAATTACCTTAAAATCAATTGGACATCAATGATATTGAAGTTATGAATATTCAGATTTTAATAATGTTGAATTTGATTCTTATATAAGTCAATTTGATAATAATAACAATTTTCGCCTTTTAGATGTAGATAACCGAATTATTTTACCTATAAATAATCAAATTCGAATTTTAATTACAGCTACTGATGTTATTCATTCATGAACAGTACCTTCCCTAGGGGTAAAAGTTGATGCAAATCCAGGTCGTTTAAATCAAACCAGATTTTTTATTAATCGACCAGGTATTTTTTTTGGTCAATGCTCTGAAATTTGTGGAGCTAATCATAGTTTTATACCAATTGTAATTGAAAGTATTTCAATTAAAAATTTTATTAACTGAATTAATAATTATTCATCATTAGATGACTGAAAGCAAGTATTGGTCTCTTAAACCATTTTATAGTAATTTAGCAATTACTTCTAATGATAAAGAATTAGTTAAACTATAACATAAATATGTCAAATTTAAATTATTACTTTAGTAATATTCTTTTATCCCACAAATAATACCAATTAATTGATTATTTTCCCTATTTTTATTTATTTGTATTTTTATTTTATTTAATATTATTAATTATTTTATCTTCAATTATACCTACAATAATAAAAATCTATCAAAAATTTTTCCATTAAAAAATAATTTTTATTGAAAATGATAAGTAATTTATTCTCAATTTTTGACCCCTCTACTAATATCTTTAATTTACCTCTTAATTGAATTAGAACATTTATTGGATTAATATTTATTCCGTATTCATTTTGATTTTTACCTAATCGTTACTTTATAATATGAAATTTTATTTCAACTAAACTCCATAATGAATTTAAAAATCTTATAGGACCAAATAGTTTAAATGGATCAACATTTATTTTTATTTCTCTTTTTTTTTTCGTACTTTTTAATAATTTTTTAGGATTATTTCCTTATATTTTTACGAGAACTAGCCACCTAAATATATCTTTAACTTTATCTTTAACTCTTTGATTAAGATTTATAATTTATGGGTGAATTAATAACACTCAACATATATTTATTCATATAATTCCTCAAGGAACTCCTACAATTCTTATACCTTTTATAGTATTAATTGAAACAATTAGAAATATCATTCGACCAGGCACTTTAGCTGTTCGACTAACAGCTAATATAATTGCAGGGCATTTATTATTAACTTTATTGGGGAATTCTGGTATAAATATACCTAATTACTTATTAATTATTTTAATTTTTACACAAATTTTATTATTAATTTTAGAATTTGCAGTTGCAATTATTCAATCATATGTAATTACTATTTTAAGAACCCTTTATTCTAGTGAAACTAATTAATGAAAGCAACACATAATCATCCCTACCATCTAGTAGATTTTAGCCCCTGACCTCTCACAGGAGCTCTTGGAGTTATAACTCTTGTTACAGGAATAATCAAATGATTCCATAACTTTAATATAAATCTTTTAATTTTAGGATATTTAATTGTTATTTTAACTATATATCAATGATGACGAGATATTTGTCGGGAGGGAGCCTTCCAAGGAAAGCACACTCTCCTAGTTTCTAATGGTCTTCGATGGGGAATAATTTTATTTATTGTATCAGAAATCTTTTTTTTTTTATCATTCTTTTGAGCTTTTTTCCATAGTAGTTTATCACCTAATATTGAAATTGGAGCTATATGACCCCCTATAAGAATCATCCCATTTAATCCCTTTCAAATTCCTCTATTAAATACAATCATTCTTATTAGATCAGGAATTACAGTAACATGAGCTCATCATAGACTTATAGAAAATAACTTCTCCCAAACTATACAAGGATTAATTATTACTGTTATATTAGGAATTTATTTTACTATTCTACAAGCTTATGAATATATTGAAGCCCCCTTTACTATCGCAGATAGAATTTACGGATCAACTTTCTTTATAGCAACAGGATTCCATGGAATCCACGTAATTATCGGAACTTTATTTTTACTTACATGTTTTATTCGCCACTTAAATAATCACTTTTCTAGTAATCATCATTTTGGGTTTGAAGCAGCAGCTTGATATTGACATTTTGTAGATGTAGTATGATTATTTCTTTATATTTCAATTTATTGATGAGGTAATTAATTATTTATATAATATATTTAGTATATTTGATTTCCAATCAAAAAGTTTAATAAATTTAATATAAATAATTTTTTATTTATTAATTTTTTCACTAATTATTTTAACAATTTCTAATATTTTTATTTTCTTATCACTTACCATCTCTAAAAAATCAATTAAAGACCGAGAAAAATGTTCACCATTCGAATGTGGATTTAACCCCATAAATTTACCTCGAATTCCATTTTCATTACATTTTTTTTTAATTACTGTAATTTTTTTAATTTTTGATATTGAAATTGCTTTAATTTTACCTATAATTATCTCATTTAAAAGAGTTAATTTTATTATTTGATGAAAAATTAGATCATTTTTTATAATTATACTTTTAATCGGCCTATATCATGAATGAAACCAAAATATACTAAATTGAACTATTTAAAAAGGATTATAGTTTAATAAAACATTTGATTTGCACTCAAAAAATATTGATAATCAATTTATCTTAAATAAGAAGCAATATTGCATTTAATTTCGACTTAAAAGATAGAGTTTTTACTCCTTATTTAAATTAATTGAAACCAAAATAGAGGTATATCACTGTTAATGATAAAATTGAATTTTAATTCCAATTGAAATATAAATTAATTAAGCTGCTAACTTAATTTATAGTGATTTAATTCATTAATATTTCTTAATTTATATAGTTTATATATATATAAAACATTACATTTTCATTGTAAAAATAAAAAAATTTTTTTTATAAATATATTTAAAGATTTTAATTATCTCCTTAATATCTTCAATATTATACTCTAACTATAAGCTATTTAAATTTACAATATTATAACTATAATAATATAAATTATTATTCATAAAATAAATCTATATAAATAAATTTTAAAATTATTTATTTGATAAATATAATTAATTAAAGAATAATATTTAATAATCTTATATATACCTTGACCTCTATATAACTCTCTTCAACCTATATCAATATTTTTTAATAATTTTTGCCCAAAATTCAAATAAAAATAATTTAAACCATAAGTTGATAATCTAGGTATAAATCACATTAAAGTAAAAAAAAAACTTAAATTATAAGTTAATAAAAATTTATTTAAAGAATAAATTTTTATATTTCTAATTAAAATTCCTATTATTAACCCCAATAATATTACATAAATAACTATTATTTTTATATTATAAGGTAAATAAATTAAAAAAGGGTAAGAAAAAATTATTCATCTTAACCCACTCCCAGAAACCAAACTTATAAATAATAAAATAAATATACTTTTTAATATAATATAATCTTCTTCAAACAAATTATAAATAGATAATAAATTATAATCATTTACCATCAAGTATATTAATAAACGAATAGTATAAAATATAGTTAAACCAGTTGAAATATAGTATAAAAAAAAAATTAAAAAATTAATATTTCTTATTCTAACAACCTCCAAAATTAAATCCTTAGAGTAAAATCCCGCTAAAAAAGGAATCCCACATAAAGCCAAATTTGAAATATTTAAACATAAAGAAGTTAAAGGAATATATAAACTTAACCCCCCTATTATTCGAATATCTTGATTATCATTTATTAAATGAATCACTTTACCAGCACATATAAATAATAAAGCTTTAAATATAGCATGTGTTAATAAATGAAAATAAGCTAATTCATAATTTCCCATACTTAAAATTCTTATTATTAAACCTAATTGTCTTAATGTTGATAAAGCAATAATTTTCTTTAAATCAAACTCATAATTTGCACAAACCCCAGCCATAAATATAGTTAATCCTGATAATAATAAAAAAAACTTAATAAATAACGTATCTATTAATAAATTATTAAAACGAATTAATAAATAAATACCAGCAGTCACTAAAGTAGAAGAATGTACTAAAGCTGAAACAGGAGTAGGAGCTGCCATAGCAGCTGGTAATCAAGATCTAAAAGGAATTTGAGCTCTTTTAGTTATAGCAGCCAAAATAATCATAATACTAATAATTTTTATAGGTAAATCATTTGATATAAAATTCATATAAAAAATATAATTTCATCTTCCATAATTTATTATTCAAGCAATAATTATTAAAATTATTACATCCCCAACACGATTAGATAAAACAGTTAATATACCCGCATTATAAGATTTAACATTTTGATAATAAATTACCAAACAATAAGATACTAACCCTAATCCATCTCACCCCAAAATAATTCTAATTATATTTGGACTAATAATCAATAAAATTATTGAAAGTACAAATAATAAAACTAAAATAATAAAACGATTTAAATTTAACTCAGATCTTATATAACTTTTTCTATACAAAATAACAGAAGAAGAAATTAAAGAAACAAATATTATAAAAGTTAAAGATAAAGAATCCAATAAAATAGATATAACTAAATTTATTGAATTAAATGAAATAATTTCCCACTCTAAAAATAATACTATTTCATTTATAATAAAATAAATTGACATAAAAAAATTAATTAATATAAAAAAAAACAAAAAAAAAAATCTAATAAAACATAATGAATGTTTATTAATGATTTAAAATGATAAACTCATATTTTTGACTCCACAGATCAATATTTTTATTAAATTATTTAAATAAAATCAAATTATTCTATAATCAATCTTTACTACTAACATATTTAAAGGTAATCAATGTAACATTAATATTAAATATTCACGAGAAACTCCTGTATAAAATCTATATAAACCAACATTAAACTTCCCATGTTGAGTATAAGAATATAAATATAATCTATACCCAGCTCTAAAAAATGAAATTATTATTAATATAATCATAGTTAATCAAGACCAACTAATTAATCTATTAATTAATCTAATCTCCCCTACCAAATTTAATGAGGGGGGAGCTGCTATATTAGAAGATAATATTAAAAATCACCACAATCTTAAAGAAGGTATAAAATTTATTAAGCCCTTATTTATAAATAATCTACGACTTCTTAATCGTTCATAATTAATATTAGATAAACAAAATATCCCAGAAGAACATAAACCATGACTAATTATTAAAATGTAAGAACCAATAAACCCTCAATAATTTATTGTTATAATACCTCCAATTACAATACTTATATGACAAACCGAAGAATAAGCAATTAAAGACTTTATATCAATTTGACAAAAACACTTTAATCTAATATAAAACCCTCCAATTAATCTGATAATAACCCAAATAAAATTTATTTTTAACCCAATTTTTTGTAAAATAATTAAAATTCGTAAAAGTCCATAACCCCCTAATTTTAATATAATAGCAGCTAAAATTATTGACCCAGAAATTGGAGCTTCAACATGAGCTTTAGGCAACCATAAATGAACAAAATATATTGGTATTTTTACTAAAAAAGCTAAAATTATACAAATATATAAAAATATAAAATTATAATCATAAAATTTCATAAAATATATTATTATACAATGCATCTCTCTATAAATATAAAAAATTCCTACTAATAATGGTAAAGAAGCAAATAAAGTATAAAATAATAAATATAAACCTGCCTGAATTCGCTCAGGTTGATACCCTCACCCAATAATTAACATTAAAGTAGGAATTAATCTTCCCTCAAAAAATAAATAAAATAAAAATAAATTTATTACTCTAAATGTTAAATATAATATTACTAATAATATAATAATATTAAATAAAAAAAAATTCTCATAAAATTTTAATTTTATTAAACTTTCTCTAGCTATAATTATTAAAAAACTAATTCAGATTCTTAGTAAAATTAAACCATAAGAAATTAAATCACACCCCAATATATATCTCAAATTACAAAAATTTATAATATTTATAGATAAATTTATAAATAATAAAACAATAATTATTATTATATTCTGAACCATTCAAAATATATTTTTTTTTAAACATAATGGCATTATAAAAATAAATATCACTAAAAATTTTATCATTTTTAAATTAATCTAAATCTTTGAAAATAATCATTCCCATGAGTTCGAATTATAGAAACTAAAATTGATAAACCTAAAGCCCCCTCACATACAGAAAATACTAAAAAAACTATTAATATATATAATCTATAATCAACTATTATTAAATATAATATTAAAGAAAAAAAAATTCTTAATACAATAAATTCCAATCTTATTAAAACAATTAATAAATGTTTATGTTTTCTAACAAAAATTATATTCCCAAATAAAAATATAATAAAAATTATTATTCATATATTTAATATTATCATTTGTTTTTATAATTTAATTAAAATATTGGTCTTGTAAATCAAAAATAAGAAATTTCTTTAAAAACTTCAAAGAAAAAGAAATTCTTTATCTATAATCTCCAAAATTATAATTTTTTTTAAACTATTCTTTGGTATCATAAAAATATTTATATCTTTTATAGTAATTTTAATTTCCGTTTTTATATTCTTTATCAACCACCCTATTTCTATAGGATTATTAATTCTTTTACAAACTTTACTTCTATGTTTATTATTAGGAATACTTATTAATTCATATTGATTTTCTTATATTTTATTTTTAGTTTTTTTAGGAGGTTTATTGGTTTTATTTATTTATATTTCAAGAATTGCTTCTAATGAATTTTTAAATATTTCTATTATTAATAAATTTATCATTTTTATTCCCTTATTAATTTTAATTATAACTATTCTTATAAAAAATAACTTAAATTGATTAAACTTTTCTTTTAACGAAGATATAAATAACTTTTTTAATTTATTTCTATTTTCCCATAAAGAAAATAATATTAATTTATTTAAACTATACAATGAACAAACTTATTTATTAATAATTATAATAATTATTTATTTATTTATTACTTTAGTTGCAGTAGTAAAAATTACAAATATTTTTTTTGGGCCTCTCCGATCTTTTAACTAATGATAAATTTCTATAAACCTATCCGAAAAACCCATCCAATCCTTAAAATTATTAACGGATCTCTTATTGATTTACCAACACCTTCTAATATTTCAGTATGATGAAATTTTGGATCTTTGCTAGCTTTATGCTTAATAACCCAAATTATCACAGGATTATTTTTAACTATATATTATACAGCAAATATTGAAATAGCATTTTTTAGTGTAAATTATATCTGTCGAAATGTTAACTATGGATGATTAATTCGTACTCTCCATGCCAATGGAGCCTCTTTTTTTTTTATTTGTATTTATATTCATATTGGACGAGGAATCTACTATGAATCTTTTAACCTTTTTTATACTTGAATAATTGGAGTAATTATTTTATTTTTATTAATAGCTACAGCTTTTATAGGATATGTTCTTCCCTGAGGACAAATATCTTTTTGAGGAGCTACAGTAATTACAAACCTATTATCAGCTATCCCATATCTTGGAACTCTATTAGTAAATTGAATTTGAGGAGGATTTGCTGTAGATAATGCAACCCTTACCCGATTTTATACTTTCCATTTTCTTTTACCCTTTATTCTTCTTATAATAATTATAATTCATTTATTATTCCTCCACCAAACAGGATCTAATAATCCATTAGGAATTAATAGTAATTTAGATAAAATTCCTTTCCACCCATTTTTTACTTTTAAAGACTTAATTGGATTTATTATTTTAATTTTAATTTTAACTCTTTTAACATTAACTAATCCTTATCTTTTAGGAGACCCAGATAATTTTATTCCTGCAAACCCATTAGTAACCCCTATTCACATTCAACCAGAATGATATTTTCTATTTGCTTATGCCATCTTACGATCAATTCCCAATAAACTTGGAGGTGTTATTGCTCTAGTAATATCAATTTTAATTTTAATTATTCTTCCATTTACATTCAATAAAAAAATTCAAGGAATACAATTTTACCCCCTTAATCAATTATTATTTTGATCTATAATTGCAACAGTTATTTTATTAACATGAGTTGGAGCTCGACCCATTGAAAATTTATATGTAATTACAAGTCAACTACTAACAATTTACTATTTTTCTTATTTTATTATTAACCCTATTTTAAATAAATTTTGAGATAATTTAATTTTTAAATCATAATTCTTAATTAATGAGCTTGTTATTAAGCATTTGTTTTGAAAACTTAAGAAAGAATAATTACATAATTCTATTAATTTATACTAAATTTATTTTATAATTTATTATTATTTTTAAGCCAATAAAAAATAATAAATAATTTAAAGAAATAGGTAAATATCTTTTTCAACATAAATATATTAATTTATCATAACGATAACGAGGTAATGTCCCTCGAACTCAAATAAATAAAAAAGAAATTATAATTATCTTTAAATAAAATAATAATCTTAAATTATAACCCCCCATATAAATAATAACAAATAATAAACTTATAAATAAAATTCTTGAATACTCCGCTAAAAAAATTAAAGCAAATCCTCCTCTTCTATATTCAACATTAAACCCCGAAACTAACTCTCTTTCCCCCTCAGCAAAATCAAAAGGAGTTCGATTTACCTCTGCTATCAATGAAGATAAAAAACATAAACTTAAAGGAAATATTATAAATAAAAATCAAATTAATATTTGATAATCTATAAATTTCAATAAATTGAAATCTATAATTAAAATAATTCTAGATATTATAATTAAAATTAAACTAACCTCATAAGAAATAGTTTGAGCTACAGCTCGTAATCCCCCTAACAAAGAATAATTTGTATTGGAAGATCAACCAGCAATTATTACAGTATAAACCCCTAAACTTATACAGCATAAAAAAAATAATACTCCTATATTAAATATAATCAAATTAAAATAATAAGGAATTACCATTCAAATCATTAAAGACAACATAAATCTCAAAACAGGAGAAAAATAATAAAAAATATAATTTGAATAATTTAAATAAATCTGTTCTTTTGTAAATAATTTCACAGCATCTGAAAAGGGCTGAAGTAAGCCTATAAATCCAACTTTATTAGGACCTTTTCGAATTTGAATATATCCTAAAACCTTACGCTCTAATAGAACTAAAAAAGCAACCCCAATTAATACCCCAATAATTAAAATTAAAACCCCAATAATTATATTAAAAAAATCTATTATCATTACTATCTATATAATTAATTATATATTTATGACTTCTAAAACCATTACATTTTTCTGCCAAAATAGTAATTTATTTTTATATAAATTAATAACATTCTTTATTATTAAAATTATTTTTAATATTTGATCCTTTCGTACTAAAACATTATCTTTCCCTAAAGATAGAAACCAACCTGGCTTACACCGGTTTGAACTCAGATCATGTAAGATTTTAATGATCGAACAGATCAAAATTTTAAACTTTTGCATTTAAATTTTATCTTAATCCAACATCGAGGTCGCAAACTTTTTTTTTTATCTGAACTAAAAAAAAATATTACGCTGTTATCCCTAAGGTAATTTTTTCTTATAATCATTATTAATGGATCATATAATCATTTATTTATGGTCAATTTTTAAAAAAAGTTAATTTAATTTTTCTATCACCCCAATATAATATTCAATTATATTTTAATATTAATTTAAATATATATATATATATATTTAAAATATAACTAAATATAAAACTCTATAGGGTCTTCTCGTCTTTTAAAATTATTTTAGCTTTTTAACTAAAAAATAAATTTTTAACAATAATTAAGAGACAGTTAATATTTCATCAAATCCTTCATACAAGTTTTCAATTAAAAAACTAATGATTATGCTACCTTTGTACAGTCAATATACTGCAGCCCTTTAATATAAATCAGTGGGCAGATTAGACTTTAAATTATACCCAAAAAGACATGTTTTTGATAAACAAGTGAATATTTTATTTTGCCGAATTCCTTTTAATTAATTTTATTTTTGTATTTAACAAATAAAATTATTATTTATACTAATTTTATCATTATTATTAATTTTCCCCTATTAAAAATTATTATTTTATAAAAATTTAAATTTCCCCCATTAAATTTTATTTTTTTTATAAAATTCTTTATAATAAACTATAATTTTTAAACAATATAAATTTTAAAAATTTTAATTTTAATTAATTTTTATTATAAACTTTTAATTTAAAGCTTATCCCTTAAAATATTAAATATAAATTTTTATAATTTTTTTATTAAATTATAAAATTATTTAAATTTAAAATTAAATTTTTTTCTAAAATAACTAGATATATTTAAAAACGATTAACATCTCATTTCAAATTAATTATTAAAAATAATTATGTTACATTAACTTTTATAATTAATTAACTCTTTTAAATTCGAGATTTTTTTAATTAAAAAATTTTATTTAATAAACTCTGATACACAAGATACAATAAATTAAATTTTCTTTCCTATTAATTAATTTTTAAATTATTTCAAATTTCCCCTACTATACTAATTTACTATAAAATTTTAAATTTTTTCCATTAAAAATACTTTAACCCCCATTATTTATTTTTAACTTTAAAATTTATTTTATTAACTTTAATTCTATTAATTTTCCCCCTCAAATTAATTAAATTTTAATTTCTTTTCAATGTAAATGAAATACTTATACCAAGCTCTAATTTGTTCATTCTAGAAACACTTTCCAGTACTTCTACTTTGTTACGACTTATTTCAATTTTTAAATGAAAGTGACGGGCAATATGTACATATTTCAATTTTTAATCACTTTAATAAATTAATTAAAATTACATTTAAATCCATCTTTAAATTAATATTAAAATTAAATTATCCGCTATAAATTATTTTATTGTAATCCATCATATTCTTAATTATAATCTACATCTTGATCTGAATTAATTTATTTTTAAAATTTTTAAATATTATTCTTATTATAAAATATTTTTTTAACAACGATATATAAAATATTAAATTAAGTAAATTTATTCGTGGATTATCAATTATTAAACAGATTCCTCTAAATGAACTAAAATACCGCCATATTATTTAAGTTTCAATATTTATTATCTACTATTTTAGTATTTTAAATTAAATTTTTAATAATAGGGTATCTAATCCTAGTTTATTACTAAATTTATTAAATCATAAAATTAACCTAAAATTTAATTAAATTAAAATTTTACCTAATAATTTAATATTTATTTTAATTTTATTTTATTTATTAAATACTGAAATAATTTAATTTAATTTTTGTATAACCGCAACTGCTGGCACAAAATTAGTTATTAATTTTTATATTACTAAATCTTAATTTCTTAAATTTTTAATTTCAATTACTATAATTTTCATTAATATTATTTAAATAATTAAAATTTCATACTAAAATTTATATGTAAAATAAATTCATAATAAATTTTTTAAAACATAAAAATTTTATTTATTAGTAAAATTTTCCATATAGATTTTTTTTTTTTTTTTTTTATATTAAATGTATATTAGAAATTAATAAATTTTTATTATTTCTCTTATTTTTTTTTCATAATATTTATATTAAAAATTAATTTCATTATAATCAGAATACAGTTAATTTTAAATGAAAAAATATTATTTAATTAATTTTAATTTAAGAAAAAAATTAATTAATTAATCTGAGAATTAATAGATTAAATATTATATAACAACATTTTAATAATAAATTAATTTTTTAATATATATATATATAAATAAATTAATTAAATATTTAATATATATATATATATAAATAATAAATTAAATATTTATAATATAAGAATAATTTATTTCTGTGCCATTCTTAATAATTTTTACATATAATATATATGTTTAAAA